ATTTGCGGGTAAAAGAGTAATTGAACAAACATTGAATAAGACAGTACCCGAGGATTCACAAGTGGCTGAATATTTATTCCATAAGGGCTTATTCGATCCAATCGTACCACGTAATCCTTTAAAGGGCGTTCTGAGTGAATTATTTCGGCTACATGCCTTCTTTCCTTTGAATCAAACTTAGATTAAGTAGAGCTGTAGAGTAGAGTCTTCATTTTTAATTTATTAATTAATTTAATAATTAATAAATTAATTTAATAATTAATAAAACGGAATAAATTTTTAAAAATGAAAATTATTAAATTATAAGACAAGAGCACAAAATAACTAATAATATGAATAATAAAAAGGTGTATTATCATACATATATTTCGTGTAGAAACGTGTAGAAGGGTGAATAAGTCCGTTTATTTACATATTTTTTATTTACACATTTTTTTTTATTCATTTTTCTTTTTTATAGGTATTTAGTAAAAAAAAATTATTAAAACATATACTTATATACTCCTTATTTAGGTATATACTCACTTAGGTATACTTAGTATAATATTAGTATAATATAAGTATAATATAATTATTATATATAAAATATCTTTATAACAATATAAGGTTAAAAAAAAAATATTAATATAAAACAATAAATAAAAATAACAGGTACAAATATTAAATCGAGGTACCCATTCAATGATAGCTTTCAACAACTTTCCCTCCATTTTTGTGCCTTTAGTAGGCTTAGTATTTCCGGCAATTGCAATGGTTTCTTTATCTCTTCATGTTCAAAAAAACAAGATTTTTTAGATACTATAGGGACAACTCTTATCCATTTTTTTTTTTTCAAAACTGACTTTGATCATAACACCCATATCTATTTAGTAGAATATGGTATAACATGTGGCTTCTTTCGAGCCTAAGCTCTTATGTATGTGTAAACATGATATATGGGTAAATGAATTCTAACAATTTTCAAATGGATCGGTATCGGGGAGAATTTCGGAAATGGAAAGTCAATATATCTATATGTGGATATCTATAGGAAATCGTATGAAAGAGATGTTATTATTTTAGTTTGGATCTAAGCAATTCGATGAATTTTTCTAAAAGGTTCACATCATAGTAGTGCTGGTTGATGAGAGTTACTTCGGAAACAAAAAAAGTAAAATCAAATTTCTTTTTGTTATTCTTCCAATTCCAATAAAATGCAACTAGGTCTAGTGAGAGTATGAGTTGGCGATCAGAACGTATATGGATAGAACTTATAGCGGGATCTCGAAAAATAAGTAATTTCGGTTGGGCCCTTATTCTTTTTTTAGGTTCATTAGGGTTTGTATTGGTTGGAACCTCCAGTTATTTTGGTAGGAATTTTATATCTTTATTTCCTTCTCAGCAAATAAATTTTTTTCCGCAGGGGATCGTGATGTCTTTCTATGGGATCGCGGGTCTTTTTATTAGCTCCTACTTGTGGTGCACAATTTCGTGGAATGTAGGTAGTGGTTATGATCGATTCGATATAAAAGAGGGCATAGTGTGTATTTTTCGTTGGGGATTTCCTGGAAAAAACCGTCGCATATTTCTGCGATTCCTTATGAAAGATATTCAGTCCATCAGAATAGAAAATAAAGAGGGTCTTTTTGCTCGTCGGGTCCTTTATATGGAAATCAGAGGCCAGGGGGCCATTCCCTTGACGCGTACTGATGAGAATTTGACTCCACGAGAAATTGAGCAAAAAGCTGCTGAATTGGCCTATTTCTTGCGCGTACCAATTGAAGTATTTTGAAAAAAGGAACTGAAAAATGAATACTTTGCAAGAGGGAAAAAACTCAAGAACCCTCTTTTTTTTTTCTATACCATAACTTAACGGAAGTTTGTTCTGAACGCCTATTCGAGCCAAAGTAAACGTATACGAAGCAACCCTAAAACGAAATTTTTTGTGTCCATAATTTTTTTTATTTTAATATTTGATATTTTTTTTAATAGAACGGGAGTTCTTTCGTCTCGAAATCCAACTAATATTAATTTGAAGTGGGCTCTTTCTTATTCTATTTCTGTATTCTTTCTAGATTCAAGGACTAACCTAACCGCTATACTGCATCACAAATAAAAACCTCGCAATAGATTAATGGGCTCGATGACTTGGGATATAACTTATGCTTGATAGAAATATTAGTATCATATAGAGTCGACGCATGGGGTGAGTTCATTTAAACTTCAAAAATTCACAGACGAAAAATGGCAAAAAAGAAAGTATTCATTTCCCTTCTATATCTTGCATTTATAGTATTTTTGCCTTGGTGGATCTCTCTCTCATTTAAAAAAAGTCTGGAATCTTGGATTACTAATTGGTGGAATATTAGGCAATCCGAAATTTTTTTGAATGATATTCAAGAAAAGAGTATTCTAAAAAAATTCATAGACTTAGAGGAACTCCTTCGTTTGGAGGAAATGATAAAGGAATACCCAGAAACGCATTTACAAAAGCTTCGCGTCGAAATCTACAAAGACACGACCCAATTGATCAAGATGCACAATGAGGATCGTATCCATACAATTTTACACTTCTCGACAAATATAATCTGTTTCGTTATTCTAAGTGGTTATTCTATTCTAGGTAATGAAGAACTTGTTATTCTTAACTCTTGGGTTCAAGAATTCCTATATAACTTAAGCGACACAATAAAAGCTTTTTCTATTCTTTTATTAACTGATTTATGTATAGGATTCCATTCGCCCCACGGTTGGGAATTAATGATTGGCTCTGTCTACAAAGATTTTGGATTTGCTCATAATGATCAAATTATATCCGGTCTTGTTTCTACTTTTCCAGTCATTTTAGATACAATTTTTAAATATTGGATCTTTCGTTATTTAAATCGTGTATCTCCTTCACTTGTAGTGATTTATCATTCAATGAATGACTGAAAAATGATTGAACGACCCAATTATAATATTTGTTACTTTGTCCATAAGCAAAACACTCAAAATTGTACTTATTCTTTCTACCCAGCCAAGGGATCTCTCCAATATTTCAGAAAAATTATTTCAGTAAATAGCAAAATTATAGATAGGGAACTCTACTAGCGACCTACCTAATTTTATTGTAGAAAATTTCGGGATCAATGATTGGACCATGCAAACTAAAAAAACCTTTTCGTCGATAAAGAAAGAGATTACTCGATCCATTTCCCTATCGCTCATGATATATATAATAACTCAGGCACCCATTTCAAATGCCTATCCCATTTTTGCACAGCAGGGTTATGAAAATCCACGAGAAGCAACGGGCCGTATTGTATGTGCCAATTGCCATTTAGCTAATAAACCCGTGGATATCGAGGTTCCACAAGCGGTACTTCCGGATACTGTATTTGAAGCAGTTGTTCGAATTCCCTATGATCTGCAAGTGAAACAAGTTCTTGCTAATGGTAAAAAAGGCGCTTTGAATGTGGGGGCTGTTCTTATTTTACCCGAGGGGTTTGAACTAGCCCCGCCCGATCGTATTTCGCCCGAGATTAAAGAAAAGATAGGAAATCTGTCTTTTCAAAGTTACCGCCCTACTAAAAAAAATATTCTTGTGATAGGTCCTGTTCCTGGTCAGAAATATAGTGAAATCACCTTTCCTATTCTTTCCCCGGACCCCGATACTAAGAAAGATGTTCACTTCTTAAAATATCCCATATACGTAGGTGGGAACAGAGGAAGGGGTCAGATTTATCCCGACGGGAGCAAGAGTAACAATAATGTTTATAATGCTACAGCAGCAGGTATAGTAAGCAAAATCATACGAAAAGAAAAGGGGGGATACGAAATAACCATAGTGGAGGCATCGGGTGGGCGTCAAGTGGTTGATATTATCCCTCCAGGGCCGGAACTTCTTGTTTCTGAGGGCGAATCCATCAAACTTGATCAACCATTAACGAGTAATCCTAATGTGGGCGGATTTGGTCAGGGGGATGCAGAAGTAGTACTTCAAGATCCATTACGTGTCCAAGGCCTTTTGCTCTTCTTGGCATCTGTTATTTTTGCACAAATCTTTTTGGTTCTTAAAAAGAAACAGTTTGAGAAAGTTCAATTGTCCGAAATGAATTTCTAGATCCGCGAATTTTTCAACATCAAACTCTAAAAAGAAAAAAATTGTTGTTGGCAATTATATTATGTAATTGTGTATGATCAAAAAAATTTTGTTTGTTTCTTTTTTCGGATTTCGGGAATTACTTATACTGGTCATGATGTGTATATTGTGAAGAAGACTATTTGATTTTACTTATCTCTTCTTTATTTTTTCAATCCAAATCGAAGTGATATAGAATGAATCCGTAGTTTTATATTTGAATAGAATAAAAACAAAAGATAAATAAGCGGATAATATAAACCAAAGTATAAATGAAAGGAACAAAGGGTTTAGGGGGGGTTGTGCGTCTCCTAGTCTTTGACACAAGAAAAGGGATTTTCCACAACCCTTTCTTGTGTCGAATTAATAATGATTCTTGATCCTATTCGTGGGTTCCATTTTTTTTTCGGTTTATCATAACCTTTTTTCGATTTATCGTGTTAAGTAGTGGACAAACAAAAATATAGGTAAATTTATTGAACAAATAGAACTTCTTCAATTTCAATGAACTTCTAAAATAGAAAAAAGGAAACTTTGATTAGATTAAGATTAAAGAAAGTAAGGTTCTATTTTATTAGTATAGAAAGGGTTTGCATGATATCTAATCGATATAAATCCATATATAGAACTATATAGAATTGTGAGTCATCCAAAAAACGGAAATCGAGTGATTCCTTCTTTGTTTTCATTTTTTAAAGTATTCGCAGATACTTTGGAGTAAAAGATGTTCTGAATCAATTAATGAAGTGCATTTTTCAAAACATCAATCATAAGAAAATGTGGATTTTTTTGAAACATTTATACAAAAAAAATATTATGATTATTAAGAACTCAACGGATCCCCCTCGAATCAGACAAGGAAAGAGGGGGTAGGTCCCGTTGAGTTCTTATGCTTTCA